GTTAATGTAGCTTAACAAATAAAGCAAAGCACTGAAAATGCTTAGATGGATATTTTATCCCATAAACACAAAGGTTTGGTCCTGGCCTTATAATTAGTTGGAGGTAAGATTACACATGCAAATATCCATATTCCGGTGTAAAATCCCTTAAATATTTAAAACAAAATTTAAGGAGAGGGTATCAAGCACATTCAATAGCTCAAAACACCTTGCCTAGCCACACCCCCACGGGATCCAGCAGTGATAAACATTAAGCAATAAACGAAAGTTTGACTAAGCTATACCTCTTAGGGTTGGTAAATTTCGTGCCAGCCACCGCGGTCATACGATTAACCCAAATTAATTATTTCCGGCGTAAAACGTGGTAACTAAAACTAAAATAATAGAATTAAAATCCAATTAATATGTAAAAATCCATTGTTAGGACATAAAAACAATAACGAAGGTAATTCTAATTTTACTTACACGATAGCTAAGGTCCAAACCGGGATTAGATACCCCACTATGCTTAGCCCTAAACTTAAATAATTAAATAACAAAAATATTTGCCAGAGAACTACTGGCCACCGCTTAAAACTCAAAGGACTTGGCGGTACTTTATATCCGTCTAGAGGAGCCTGTTCTATAATCGATAAACCCCGTTATACCTCACCATCTCTTGCTAATTCAGCCTATATACCGCCATCTTCAGCAAACTCTAAAAAGGTATCAAAGTAAGCACAATAATACTCATAAAAACGTTAGGTCAAGGTGTAGCCAATGAGATGGGAAGAAATGGGCTACATTTTCTTTTAAAAGAACATTAACGAAACCCTTTATGAAACTAAAGGATAAAGGAGGATTTAGTAGTAAATTAAGAATAGAGTGCTTAATTGAATAGCGCAATGAAGTACGTACACACCGCCCGTCACCCTCCTCAAACCAAACCAGCATAATTATACATAATTTAACGGCACAGTTTGCGAGAGGAGACAAGTCGTAACAAGGTAAGCATACTGGAAAGTGTGCTTGGAACAACCACAGTGTAGCTTAATCTAAAAGCATCTGGTCTACACCCAGAAGACTTCATAAAACATGAACACTCTGAACTAATTCTAGCCCTACCCAACACAAATAAAACTACCTACCCAAATAAACTAAAACATTCCATACAATAAAGTATTAGAGAAAGAAATTGAATCTAGGAGCTATAGAGTAAGTACCGTAAGGGAAAGATGAAAGAATAACCAAAAGTACAAATAAGCAAAGATTAAACCTTGTACCTTTTGCATAATGAATTAACTAGAAAGCCTCTAACTAAAAGAATTAAAGCTAGAGACCCCGAAACCAAACGAGCTACCCAAAAATAACTTCACGAGTAAACCCGTCTATGTAGCAAAATAGTGGGACGATTTTTAGGTAGAGGTGAAAAGCCTACCGAGCTTGGTGATAGCTGGTTACCCAAAAATGAATTTTAGTTCAACTTTAAGCTTACTACAAGAAAATAAAAATCTACATGTAAACTTAAAATTTAGCCAAAAGAGGTACAGCTCTTTAGGAACGGAAAAAACCTTTAATAGAGAATAAACACATAAAAACACACTTAACCATTGTAGGCCTAAAAGCAGCCACCAACAAAGAAAGCGTTCAAGCTCAACATAAAAAACAGATCAATCCAAATATTAACAATAAATTCCTACATTCAAAATTGGGTTAATCTATATTACTATAGATGAGATACTGTTAATATGAGTAACAAGAACTTACTCTCCAAGCACAAGTTTATAACAACCCGGATAACCATTGTTAGTTACAGAACATTAGGTAATAAATACTACTAAACCACCTAAACTTCAATCGTTAGCCCAACACAGGAGTGCTTTAAGGAAAGATTTAAAAAAATAAAAGGAACTCGGCAAACATGAATCCCGCCTGTTTACCAAAAACATCACCTCTAGCATTACAAGTATTAGAGGCATTGCCTGCCCAGTGACCTTCAAGTTTAACGGCCGCGGTACCCTGACCGTGCAAAGGTAGCATAATCATTTGTCCCCCAATTAGGGACCAGTATGAACGGCTAAACGAGAATTCAACTGTCTCTTATTTTAAATCAGTGAAATTGACCTTCCAGTGAAGAGGCTGGAATAAAACAATAAGACGAGAAGACCCTACGGAGCTTTAATTAACTAGCTTAGTTATAACCATCGAACCCTAATGGAACAAAATATAAACATTATGCTAGCAATTTTGGTTGGGGTGACCTCGGAGAACAAAAAATCCTCCGAATGATTATAGCACAGACAAACAAGTCAAAGCAACCTACTAAATCTCATTGACCCAAAATATTTTGACCAACGGACCAAGTTACCCTAGGGATAACAGCGCAATCCTATTTAAGAGTTCATATCGACAATTAGGGTTTACGACCTCGATGTTGGATCAGGACATCCCAATGGTGCAGAAGCTATTAAAGGTTCGTTTGTTCAACGATTAAAGTCCTACGTGATCTGAGTTCAGACCGGAGTAATCCAGGTCGGTTTCTATCTATTTACAATTCCTCCCAGTACGAAAGGACAAGAGAAATAGAGCCAACCCACAAATGAGCGCCCTTAGACCAATATATGAGTAAGTATTAATATAGTAGATATGTAAAACTAGAGATCAAGACAAGATATTAGGATGGCAGAGCCAGGTAACTGCATAAGACTTAAAACCTTGTCTCCAGAGGTTCAAATCCTCTTCCTAATAATGTACCTAACTAACACTCTAACCCTCCTAGCTCCTATCTTAATTGCCATGGCCTTTCTAACACTAGTAGAACGTAAAATCCTAGGATATATACAACTACGAAAAGGCCCAAACATCGTAGGCCCATACGGAATTTTACAACCATTCGCAGATGCTATAAAACTGTTTATAAAAGAACCAATACGCCCACTTACCACCTCCATCTCACTATTTATTATTGCACCAACCCTATCCCTATTATTAGCCCTCAGCTTATGAATTCCACTACCAATACCCGACCCACTAATTAATCTAAACCTAGGAATTCTATTTATCCTAGCAACATCAAGCCTTTCAGTCTACTCTATCTTATGGTCCGGATGAGCCTCGAACTCAAAATACTCTTTATTCGGTGCACTACGAGCAGTAGCCCAAACAATCTCATACGAAGTAACAATAGCTATTATCCTACTATCAGTTCTACTAATAAATGGGTCATTTTCCCTACAAACACTTATTACTACACAAGAACAAATATGGTTAATTATCCCAGCCTGACCCATAGCTATAATATGATTTATTTCAACTCTAGCAGAAACAAACCGAGCTCCATTCGATCTAACAGAAGGTGAATCAGAACTTGTATCCGGATTTAACGTTGAATACGCCGCCGGTCCATTCGCACTATTCTTTATAGCCGAATACACAAACATCATCCTAATAAATGCCCTAACCACCATTATCTTTTTAGGCCCACTACACAACATAAACTCACCTGAACTATACTCAATTAGCTTTACAATAGAAACCCTAATTTTATCAACTATATTTTTATGAATTCGAGCATCATACCCCCGATTTCGCTATGACCAATTAATACACCTCCTATGAAAAAACTTCCTGCCACTAACACTAGCATTATGCACATGACACATTTCCATCCCTATCTTCATAGCAAGCATCCCACCATGCCTATAGAAATATGTCTGACAAAAGAATTACTTTGATAGAGTAAAAAATAGGAGTTTAAGCCTCCTTATTTCTAGAATGATAGGGATTGAACCTACCCCTAAGAATCCAAAATTCTCCGTGCTACCTACACACCCCATCCTAATCTAGTAAGGTCAGCTAATCAAGCTATCGGGCCCATACCCCGAAAATGTTGGTTTAAACCCTTCCCATACTAATAAACCCTATCACCATCCTCATCATCTACTTTTCCATCTTCATAGGGCCCATAATTACCATAGTCAGTTCCAACATAATACTTACATGAGTAGGCCTAGAAATAAGCCTATTAGCTATTACCCCTCTTCTAACTAACAAAAAAAACCCACGATCAATCGAAGCCGCAACTAAATACTTCATCACGCAAGCAACAGCCTCAATAATACTCTTATTCGCCATCACACTAAACTATAAACAACTAGGCACGTGAACATTCCAACAAGAAACAAACAATATTCTACTTAATATTACTCTAATTTCACTATCAATAAAACTTGGCTTAGCTCCATTTCACTACTGACTTCCCGAAGTAACACAAGGCATTTCTCTGCCTACAGGCCTTATTCTTCTCACATGACAAAAAATTGCCCCAATCTCCATTATGTTCCAAATCTACCATTTAATAAACCCAACAGTAATCTTAACACTCGCAACCATATCAATTTTTATAGGGGCCTGAGGCGGACTAAACCAAACACAAGCACGAAAAATCATAGCATACTCATCAATCTCTCATATAGGATGAATACTAGCTATTCTTCCCTATAACCCTAACCTCACACTAACTAACCTATTAATTTATATTATTCTAACAATCCCTATATTCATAATTTTACTAACTAATAACTCAACAACAATCAACTCCATTTCACTTATATGAAACAAAACCCCAGCAATACTAATAATTACAACCGCACTTCTTCTATCCCTAGGAGGACTCCCCCCACTCACAGGGTTCCTACCAAAATGGGCTATTATTACAGAACTTCTAAAAAATAACTGCACAATTATAACAACATTAATAGCCATAATAGCACTCCTTAATCTATTCTTCTACACACGTCTTATCTATTCCACCTCTCTAACCATATTCCCAACTAACAACAACTCTAAAATACTCCCCTACCAAGAAAATAACAAACATAACCTTATATTATCCACCCTCGTAAATCTTGGCACACTAACCCTCCCCCTCGCACCCCAACTTGTAATCTAGAAGTTTAGGATATAACAGTCCAAGAGCCTTCAAAGCCCTAAGAAAACAACCAAGTTTAACTTCTGATAAGGACTGTAAGACTATATCTTACATCTACTGAATGCAAATCAATCGCTTTAATTAAACTAAGACCTCAACTAGACTGGTAGGACTCAAACCTACAAAATTTTAGTTAACAGCTAAATACCCTACTTCTGGCTTCAATCTACTTCTCCCGCCTATCAGAAAAGAGGCGGGAGAAGCCTTAGTAGAATATTTTTCTACCTCTTCGAATTTGCAATTCGACATGAAATCACCTTAAGGCTTGGCAAAAAGGGGGCTTTACCCCTGTACTTAGATTTACAGTCTAATGCCTGCTCGGCCATTTTACCTATGTTCATAAACCGTTGATTATTTTCAACTAACCACAAAGATATTGGCACACTATATCTACTATTCGGTGCCTGAGCAGGAATAGTAGGAACAGCACTAAGTATTCTAATCCGAGCTGAATTAGGACAACCAGGTACACTTCTAGGAAATGACCAAATCTATAATGTTATCGTAACAGCCCATGCATTTGTCATAATCTTCTTCATAGTTATACCAATAATAATTGGAGGGTTCGGAAACTGACTTGTACCACTAATAATCGGAGCCCCCGATATAGCATTCCCACGAATAAATAACATAAGCTTCTGACTATTACCCCCATCATTTCTTCTCCTCCTAGCATCATCCATAGTAGAAGCAGGAGCAGGAACAGGCTGAACAGTCTACCCTCCATTAGCCGGAAACCTAGCCCACACTGGAGCATCAGTAGATCTAACAATTTTTTCTCTTCACCTAGCAGGAGTATCATCAATTCTAGGAGCAATCAATTTCATTACCACAATTATCAACATAAAACCTCCAGCTATAACCCAATATCAAACACCGCTCTTTGTTTGATCAGTATTAATTACAGCTGTCCTACTCCTTCTATCACTACCAGTTCTAGCTGCTGGAATCACTATATTATTAACAGATCGTAACTTAAATACAACATTTTTTGACCCGGCGGGAGGAGGAGATCCTATTCTCTATCAACACCTGTTCTGATTCTTTGGTCACCCAGAAGTTTATATTCTTATCCTGCCAGGATTTGGCATTATCTCTCACGTAGTTACTTACTACTCTGGAAAAAAAGAGCCCTTCGGCTACATAGGAATAGTTTGAGCTATAATATCAATTGGTTTCCTAGGCTTCATCGTATGAGCTCACCACATATTTACAGTAGGCCTAGACGTAGATACACGAGCTTATTTCACATCCGCTACCATAATTATCGCAATCCCTACAGGAGTAAAAGTATTCAGCTGACTAGCAACACTGCACGGCGGAAATATCAAGTGATCACCAGCTATACTATGAGCTCTAGGGTTTATCTTCCTGTTTACAGTAGGCGGATTGACCGGAATTGTCCTATCAAACTCTTCACTAGATATTGTACTTCATGACACTTACTATGTAGTAGCCCACTTCCATTACGTATTGTCCATAGGAGCAGTATTTGCTATTATAGCAGGACTCATTCATTGATTTCCACTATTCTCAGGATACACCTTAGATGACACATGAGCAAAAACCCATTTCGCTATTATATTTGTGGGAGTTAATATAACATTCTTTCCTCAACACTTCCTAGGCCTTTCAGGAATACCACGACGGTATTCAGATTATCCAGACGCCTACACTACATGAAATACTGTTTCCTCTATAGGATCATTTATCTCATTAACAGCTGTACTCATTATAGTTTTCATAATTTGAGAAGCCTTTGCATCCAAACGTGAAGTGTTATCAATCCCTCACTCCTCTACAAACCTAGAATGGCTGCATGGTTGCCCACCACCTTATCACACATTCGAAGAACCTTCTTACGTAAAAGTTAAATAAGAAAGGAAGGAATCGAACCCCCTAAAACTGGTTTCAAGCCAATCGCATAACCTCTATGTCTTTCTCAGTGAGATATTAGTAAAATCATTACATAACTTTGTCAAAGTTAAATTATAGATACTAATCTATATATCTTACATGGCTTATACACTCGAGCTAGGACTTCAAGATGCTACATCCCCTGCCATAGAAGAACTAACAAACTTTCACGATCACACCCTAATAATTGTCTTCCTTATCAGCTCTACAGTACTGTATATTATAGTACTCATACTAACAACAAAACTCACACATACAAACACAATAAACGCCCAAGAAGTAGAATTAATTTGAACTATTATACCAGCTGCAATTCTCATTTTAATCGCACTACCATCCCTGCGGATTCTCTATATAATGGATGAAATCAATAACCCCGTACTAACAATTAAAGTAGTAGGTCACCAATGATATTGAAGCTACGAATACACAGACTACGATGAACTAGAATTCGACTCATACATAATTCCAACAAATGAACTAGAACCAGGAGAACTACGACTCCTAGAAGTAGATAATCGAGTTGTACTACCTACAGAACTTCCAATCCGTATTCTAATCACATCAGAAGATGTACTACACTCATGAGCAGTTCCTTCTTTAGGATTAAAAACAGACGCAATCCCAGGTCGTCTAAATCAAGCCACACTACTATCAAACCGCCCAGGAGTTTTTTACGGCCAATGCTCTGAAATCTGCGGCTCTAATCACAGTTTTATACCCATCGTCCTTGAAATAGTACCCCTAAAGCACTTCGAAGAATGATTCAACTGAGTTATACAAGACTAGATACATCATGAAGCTAAAAGCGTTAACCTTTTAAGTTAAAGACAGAGATATTAAATCTCCATGATGACCATGCCACAACTAGACACATCCACATGATTCACTACAATTATCTCATCAATAATTACTCTATTTATCCTATTTCAACTAAAAATTTCTACACAAACTTTTCCCACACCAGCATCACCAAAAACTCTGATAACGCAAAAAACAAAAACTCCTTGAGAACTAAAATGAACGAAAATCTATTTACCTCTTTCATAACTCCAACAGTAATAGGCCTGCCTATTGTTATTACAATCATTATATTTCCATCAATTTTATTTCCATCGTCAGAACGATTAATTAGCAATCGCCTACACTCATTTCAACATTGACTAATTAAACTAATTATTAAACAAATAATGCTAATCCATACACCAAAAGGACGAACCTGAACCCTAATAGTCGTCTCCCTAATCATATTTATTGGATCAACAAATCTACTAGGACTTCTACCTCACACATTCACTCCAACTACTCAACTATCAATAAACCTAAGCATAGCTATTCCACTGTGAGCCGGAGCTGTAATCTTAGGATTTCGACATAAACTAAAAAACTCACTGGCACACTTCCTCCCACAAGGAACCCCATTATCCCTAATCCCCATACTAATCATTATTGAAACAATTAGCCTATTTATTCAACCTATAGCATTAGCAGTTCGGCTAACAGCCAACATTACAGCAGGTCACCTTCTCATTCATCTAATCGGAGGGGCTACACTAGTATTAATAAATATTAGCCCACCAACCGCTACCATTACATTTATCATTCTCCTTCTCCTTACCATCCTAGAATTCGCCGTAGCCCTCATTCAAGCTTATGTATTCACCCTTCTAGTCAGCCTATATTTACATGACAATACATAATGGCACACCAAACTCACGCATATCACATAGTAAATCCAAGCCCATGACCACTAACAGGAGCTTTTTCAGCTCTACTACTTACATCAGGCTTAGTAATATGATTCCACTACAACTCATCCATTCTATTAACTATAGGGCTATTAACAAATACTTTAACCATATACCAATGATGACGAGACATTATCCGAGAAAGTACTTTCCAAGGACATCACACTCCTGTCGTACAAAAAGGACTACGATATGGAATAATACTATTCATTGTCTCCGAAGTGTTTTTCTTCGCTGGGTTTTTCTGAGCATTCTACCACTCCAGCTTAGTTCCTACACACGATTTAGGAGGCTGCTGACCACCAACAGGAATTTTACCACTAAATCCACTAGAAGTTCCACTACTAAACACATCAGTTCTTCTAGCCTCAGGTGTCTCAATTACATGGGCTCACCACAGCCTAATAGAAGGAAAACGGGACGATATAAATCAAGCTCTGTCCATTACCATTATATTAGGACTATACTTTACTGCCCTACAAGCCTCAGAATACTTCGAAACTACATTTTCTATCTCAGACAGCATTTATGGGTCAACATTCTTCATAGCAACAGGGTTTCACGGTCTACACGTAATCATCGGAACGACCTTCTTAATCGTATGCCTCCTTCGACAATTAAAATTTCACTTCACACCAAAACACCACTTTGGTTTCGAAGCAGCAGCATGATACTGACACTTTGTAGATGTAGTCTGACTATTCCTATATGTGTCTATCTATTGATGAGGGTCATGCTCTCTTAGTATAACAAATATAACTGACTTCCAATTAGTAGATCCCGACAAAACTTCGGAAGAGAGTAATCAATCTTTTCATTAGCCTACTAGTTAATAGCACATTATCCACTATATTAATTGTACTAGCATTCTGACTACCACAAACAAACCTATACTCAGAAAAAGCTAATCCTTACGAATGTGGCTTTGACCCAACAAGCTCCGCACGCCTACCATTCTCAATAAAATTCTTCCTAGTAGCAATCACATTTTTGCTCTTTGACTTGGAAATTGCCCTATTACTTCCAGTACCCTGAGCTATCCAAACGACCAACATTAAAACAATAATAGCCACAGCCTGTGCTCTTCTAACAATTCTATCCCTAGGTCTCACCTATGAATGAATGCAAAAAGGATTAGAGTGAACAGAATAACTGGTAATTAGTTTAACCAAAATTAATGATTTCGACTCATTAGATTATGATACACATTCATAATTACCAACATAACACCGACCTCCCTTAACCTCACAATAGCCTTTATCGTCTCCATACTAGGAACCATAATGTTTCGTTCACACCTTATATCAACTCTCCTATGCCTAGAAGGAATAATACTATCACTATTCATTACAATCTCCATAGCTACCCTCAACTCCAACTCAATAAACTCTCTGCCCATCCCAATCACTATTCTAGTGTTTGCAGCATGCGAAGCAGCAACCGGATTAGCCCTTCTAGCTAAACTATCCGGCACATACGGAACAGACTATGTACAAAACCTCAGTCTTCTACAATGCTAAAAATTATCTTTCCATCACTAATGCTCCTCCCACTAACCTGATTATCAACACCAAAAACCACATGAATCAATACTACCTCCTACAGCTTCCTCATTAGCTTTATCAGCTTGTCGCTACTATGACAAAACGACGAAAATAGCATAAACTTTTCAACCATGTTCTTCTCAGATCAACTCTCCTCCCCATTAATTATCCTTACAACCTGACTCTTACCTCTAATACTAATAGCTAGTCAAAATCACCTAAAAAAAGAAAAAACTAAACATCAAAAACTGTATATTTCAATATTAATCACCCTACAAATCTTACTTATCATAACCTTTTCCGCTACCGAACTAATAATATTCTATATCCTATTTGAAGCAACCTTGATTCCAACCCTTATCATTATCACACGATGAGGGAATCAAACAGAACGACTAAACGCAGGACTCTACTTTTTATTTTATACTCTAATTGGCTCCATCCCACTACTAATTGCCCTAATCTGAACCCAAAACCTAATAGGATCATTAAATTTCTTTATCCTATCACTAACAGCCCACTCCATCAACCACTCCTGATCCAACTACATTTTATGACTGACATGCATAATAGCATTCCTTGTCAAAATACCCTTATACGGGATCCACTTATGACTACCTAAAGCTCACGTAGAAGCACCTATCGCAGGATCAATAGTCCTAGCCGCTATCCTCCTAAAATTAGGTGGCTACGGAATGATACGAATTTCCATTATGCTAGACCCATTAACAAAACACATAGCTTACCCGTTCATCTTACTTTCACTATGAGGCATAATCATAACAAGCTCAATCTGTCTCCGCCAAACAGACCTTAAATCACTAATCGCATACTCTTCAGTCAGCCACATAGCCCTAGTCATTGCATCCATTATAATCCAAACCCCATGAAGCTTCATAGGAGCCACAATACTCATAATTGCCCACGGTTTGACCTCCTCACTATTATTCTGTCTAGCCAATACTAACTATGAACGAACTCACAGCCGAACAATAATTATAACTCGCGGACTACAAACAATTTTTCCACTTATAGCGACACTATGACTAATTGCAAGCCTAACCAACCTAGCTCTCCCACCATCAATCAATCTCTTAGGTGAATTATTTATCATAATATCACTATTCTCTTGATCCAACTTCTCCATCATCCTAATAGGGGTAAACATTACTATTACAGCCATATACTCTATATATATAATCATTATAACTCAACGAGGCAAGTTACCTAACCACATAAACATCCTTCAACCTCCCTACACACGAGAACTAACACTTATAACCTTACACATCCTACCACTAATCCTACTGACTATTAACCCCAAACTAATTGCAGGCCTAACAATATGTAAATATAGTTTAAAAAAAACATTAGACTGTGAATCTAACAATAGGAAATAAAACCCCTTATTTACCAAGAAAGAATGCAAGAACTGCTAACTCATGCCCCCATGACTAAAAACATGGCTTTCTTACTTTTATAGGATAGTAGTAATCCATTGGTCTTAGGAACCAAAAAGCTTGGTGCAAACCCAAATAAAAGTAATAAACACAATATCATCCTCAATCCTAATAATTTTTATTATATTATTAATACCAGTACTAATTTCAACAACTAACATGATTAAATACATTAACCTTCCATTATACGTAACAATATCAATTAAATATTCATTTATTCTAAGCCTTTTACCACTATTTATATTTTTCTACTCAAACACAGAATACATAATTACCAGCTGGCACTGAATAACTGCAAACTCGCTAAAACTGTCTGTAAGCTTAAAAATAGATTATTTTTCCATTCTATTTTTACCAGTAGCCCTATTCGTAACATGATCTATTATACAATTCTCCTCATGGTACATGCACTCAGATACAGACATTAACCGCTTTATTAAGTACCTTCTACTATTCCTAATTACTATAATCATTTTAACCACAGCAAACAATCTCTTCCAACTCTTTATTGGATGAGAAGGAGTAGGCATCATATCCTTCCTCTTAATTGGATGATGACACGGTCGAACAGACGCAAACACTGCAGCTCTACAGGCAATAATCTATAACCGCATCGGAGATATCGGATTTATCCTAACTATAACGTGGTTCTGCCTCAATACTAACTCCTGAGAAATTCAACAAATCCTTCTTACCAATAATAATAGCCTAATTCCTCTCATAGGCCTTCTAATCGCAGCCATAGGAAAATCAGCCCAATTCGGACTTCACCCATGACTACCATCAGCCATAGAAGGCCCTACACCAGTATCAGCCCTACTCCACTCAAGCACCATAGTAGTAGCAGGTATTTTCCTAATAATCCGATTCCATCCACTAACCTCAAACAACACTACTATATTAACAATAATAACATGCCTAGGAGCCCTTACTACACTATTCACAGCCATATGCGCCCTTACCCAAAATGACATCAAAAAAATCGTAGCATTCTCTACATCTAGCCAACTAGGATTAATAATAGTCACCCTAGGAGTAAATCAGCCCTATCTAGCCTTCCTACACATTTGTACACACGCATTTTTTAAAGCCATACTATTCTTATGCTCCGGCTCAATCATTCATAACCTAAATGATGAACAAGATATTCGAAAAATAGGAAGTATAATAAAAACCCTACCAATCACCTCCTCATGCCTCACTATTGGTAGCCTTGCCCTAACAGGAATACCATTTCTAACAGGGTTTTACTCAAAAGACCTAATCATCGAATCCATAAACACCTGCAATACAAACGCCTGAGCCCTAATAATCACACTCGTAGCCACATCCATAACAGCCATGTACAGCATACGAATCATTTATTTCGTAGTAATATCAAAACCACGATACCCTCCCCTAACAATTATAAACGAAAAAACCCCTAATATAATTAACCCAATCAAACGCTTAGCAACAGGAAGTATTCTAGCTGGCTTCTTTATCTCAAGCAACATCCCCCCAACTAATCTACCAATCCTCACAATACCATGATACCTAAAAACCACAGCTCTCCTAATTTCCATTACAGGGTTCCTAGTTGCCCTAGAATTAAATAATATAAGCTTCAACCTCTCAACTAACAAAACAAATAAACCATTAACTTTCTCAACCTCCCTAGGTTACTTCCCATCAATCATACACCGAACACTCCCCATTAACACTCTCAATTTCAGCTTCAAAACATCACTTAACCTTCTGGACCTAATCTGACTAGAAAAAACAATCCCAAAATCCATCTCAATTATGCATACCAACTCATCCAAATTAATTACTAATCAAAAAGGTTTAGTAAAGCTTTACTTTCTATCCTTTTTAATTTCACTAACTATTATTTCCACCTTACACATACTTACTCTCGAGTAATCTCAATAATAATAAAAATGCCAGCAAATAAAGACCACCCAGCCACAACCATTATTCAAGTAGCACAACTGTACATTGCTGCTACTCCAATACCTCCCTCTAACATTATACCAACATCATCAACTTCATACATCACCCAATTACTTAAACCCCCTAAATCAATTAATTCAACTTCACCATAATAATCAAGCATGTAAACCAAAAATAACTCCATTAAAACCCCTGCCACAAAAAAACTAAAAATCAACCAATCAGAACCCCAAGTCTCAGGGTACTCCTCAATAGCTATAGCAGCTGTATAACCAAACACAACTAACATTCCCCCTAAATAAATTAAAAATACCATTAATCCTAAAAACGAACCCCCAACCCCTAAAATCATTAAACAACCAAAAAAACCACTAATAATTAAACCTAGCCCTCCATAAATAGGGGAAGGTTTTAATGCTAAACCAAGACACCCAGTTAAAAACAATAAGCTTAAAACATAAATATAATTTATCATTATTCCTACACAGCACTCAACCGTGACCTATGACATGAAAAATCATTGTTGTAATTCAACTATAGAAACTTAATGACAAACATCCGAAAAACACACCCACTACTTAAAATTATCAATCACTCATTCATCGACCTACCTACTCCATCCAATATTTCATCATGATGAAATTTCGGTTCCCTACTAGGAATTTGCTTAATAGTACAAATTATTACAGGCCTATTTTTAGCCATACATTACACATCAGACACAATAACAGCATTTTCATCAGTAACTCACATCTGCCGAGACGTAAACTATGGCTGATTTATCCGATATATACATGCAAATGGAGCCTCAATATTCTTCATCTGTCTATTCTTACACGTAGGACGCGGCATATACTACGGATCCTACACATTCCTAGAAACATGAAACATTGGAGTACTACTATTATTTATAGTTATAGCTACCGCATTCATAGGATACGTCCTCCCATGAGGACAAATATCATTCTGAGGGGCTACAGTAATTACTAATCTACTATCAGCCATCCCATATATCGGAGCAACTCTAGTAGAATGAATCTGAGGGGGGTTCTCAGTAGACAAAGCCACTCTCACCCGATTTTTCGCATTTCACTTTATTCTACCATTCATCATCGCAGCCCTTGCAATCGTCCATCTACTATTCCTTCACGAAACAGGCTCCAACAACCCCACAGGATTAAACTCAGACTCAGACAAAATCCCATTCCATCCATATTATACTACCAAAGACATTCTAGGAGCCCTAATAATAATGCTTCTACTAATAATTTTAACATTATTCTCCCCAGATCTACTAGGAGACCCAGATAACTATACACCAGCTAACCCACTCAATACCCCACCTCATATCAAGCCAGAATGATACTTTTTATTTGCCTATGCCATTCTACGATCCATCCCCAACAAACTAGGAGGGGTATTAGCCCTAATCATATCAATCCTAATCCTAGCTCTCCTTCCCTTCCTCCATACTTCTAAACAACGCAGCCTAATATTCCGACCAATTACCCAAACCCTATACTGAGTATTAGCAGCAAACCTACTCATCCTTACATGAATCGGAGGGCAACCTGTAGAACACCCATTTATCATTATCGGACAACTAGCCTCCATCAGCTATTTTACTATTATCCTAATCTTAATGCCAATCTCAGGTATTATTGAAGATAATCTGCTAAAATGAAACCTATGCCCTGATAGTATAAATATTACTTTGGTTTTGTAAACCAAAAATAAGGAATCATCCTTTCAAGGCATCAAGAAGAGGAATATCTCCCTACCATCAACACCCAAAGCTGATATTCTAATTAAACTACTTCTTGGGTACATAAAATTTTATAGTACATAAAACATTTATGTATATCGTACATTACATTATTTTCCCCTAGCATATAAGCAAGTACATTATAATTAATGCATACAGACATAAGATTAAGTATATTATTTACAACATGGATATTAAACACGTACATAAAATTAATGCTTTAACACATACACATATATACCGTACATAAATAGTACTAAACATGCCTATTAAGAACAAATATACAGTTAATGGTTCCATGACATATCTGTGTTATCTTACATACACCATTAAGTCATAAACTCTTCTCTTCCATATGACTATCCCCTTCCGCATTTGGTCTCTATTTCTACCATCCTCCGTGAAACCAACAACCCGCCCACCAATGCCCCTCTTCTCGCTCCGGGCCCATTAAACTTGGGGGTAGCTAATATGAAACTTTATCAGACATCTGGTTCTTACTTCAGGGCCATTAAATGCGTTATCGCCCATACGTTCCCCTTAAATAAGACATCTCGATGGTAACGGGTCTAATCAGCCCATGATCAACATAACTGTGGTGTCATGCATTTGGTATTTTTTTAATTTTAGGATGCTATCACTCAACATAGCCGTCAAGGCATGAAGGTCAGCCCATCATGTAGCCGGACTCACTATTAAGGGTCATTAGTCCACATACCCAGTTCTCAAAAGACTAAAGTTTAATGCTTGTTAGACATACAGTAATATTACACCTATAAAACCACTCACCAAACCCCCTCTCCCCCACCTTAACGCCAAACCCCAAAAACATTAAGGACTTACTCAAAACCCATAAGATTACAATTTCTTTTTCGAGTGCTTCACAAAATATAACTTAAATTTTAGCATTGGTAAAAATTTCATGAAATCAGACCCCTATCAACCCATGCTAACCTACCATTAACTTCCTAGGGACCTTGTTTACTAA